TAGTAAATTTTTTTAAAGTTAATTATCAATAACTAAATATTACTTTTTCTAAAAAAAATTAAAATTGTAAATTTTATTTTAATTAAATTAGAGTTAAAGAAATAATTTAATTTAAAGTTAGCAGCTTTAAAATATTTTCTTAATAATTTTAGGAAAAATTCAAAGGAATATGAATCCTTTAGCTTTTATAGCTTAATCCTAAATAAAAATATTAATATTAGATTAAAATAAATAATTATATTTAATTTAACATTAATTTTTTCTTTTAATCATTCCATAACAAAAAAATGATTTAAAAAAAATATTAAGAATACTATTGAGAAAACTAATATAATAATAATTATAAAAATTAAAAGAAATTTTGTTAAATTATATATTTTTAACAAAAAAATAATTTTAATTTTTATTAAGAATATAATTGTTGGGGGAAAAGAAATTATATTTAATATAACAAAAAAAAATAATATTTTAAAATTTAATATATTAAAAAAATTTTTTCTATTATTTTCAGAAAAGTTTTTTAAAAAAAAAAAATTAAAGTAGAAATATATTAATAAATATATTAATATGAATATTTTATTAAAAAATATTAATAAAATAATTCATCTTAATGAGTTTAATGAAATAATTGAGTAGAAATACTTATTATTAAAAGCATTAAACAAAGAAAACGTAGTTATAAATAGATTCAAAATGATTATTATTGACCATGAATTACATATATATATGTAAATGAAATTAAGTGGGATAATCTTTTGAAAGTTTATAACTATATATAAAATTTTTCAATTTAAAAAAATTGAAATTTTTAATAGTCAATTATGTATAGGGGGAACCCCTATCTTTAATAAAATAAAAAAATTCAATAAAAATAAATTATTAATTATATATATATAAATCATTATAATTGATCTTATCTCTTGAATAATAAAATAAATAATATTAATCTCTTTATTATTATTCAATTTGTTTAATATAATATAAAAGATTATTGAACTTATTTCTATATAAAATCAAATTATAATTATATTACTATATAGAAATACTATAAAAATAAATATAAAATAATATATTAATAATAAATTTAATATTCTAAATAAATTATTTTACTTTGAAAGTAAATAGTTTAATATAACTTAAATTTAGTATTTATAAATTAAATAAATATTATAATAATAAATAATATTATAATTAAATTAAAATTTATATTAAATGTTTTAAAAATAATTTTATTTTTTATTAAAAAATAAAAGTTTAGAGAAATCTTTTCTATCCATAATTCATTAATATCTAAATTATATTTAATTATTTTAAAAGGATAAATATATATATTAAATTCTGTATAAGCTAAAGAACTTGTAAAATTAATTTTTTTTGAATAAATCTTGAAATTTATTATTATTGAAATTAAATAAAATGTTATAATTAAAGAATTTATTATATTAACAAATAAAATTATTTCTACTATAATTTTTCTATAAAAAATTGAAAAAATATTTATTAAAAAAAATGATTTACTATAATTTTTTTTTTCAAATATATTATTTTTTTTAATTTTAAAGTTTGATTTATTAAAAAAGAGTATTATTTTTAGTCTATAGTTTATAGTAAAAAATCTTCTCACTATAAAAATAGTAAATTTTATTATACTAAAAAAATTAGATCTTAATTTTATTAGTATTTTTTCTTTAATAAAAAAAGATGAAAAAAAAGGTATATTCATTAAATTTAAACAAGAAACCTTATATGATAAAATGAAATTTGAACATATATTTTTATTTAATATATTAAACTTTAATTGATTTGAGAAGTTATTTATTATTATTAAACCTATATTAATAAAAATTAAAGATTTAAAAAAAGCATGATTACATATATAAATAAATGCAATAATTTTTATATTATTGATTAAAAAAAAAAAAATTAATCTAATTTGTCTTAACGTTGATAATGCAATTATTTTTTTTATATCTTTTTCTCTTATAGCTTTAAATCCTCTAATAAATATTGACAATAAACATAAATTAGTAATTAAATTTAAATTTGTTTTTGAAAAAAAATTGTTAATTAAACGAAATATAATAAATAATCCTGCTGTTACAAGGGTTGAACTATGAACTATTGCCGAAATTGGAGTAGGGGCAGCTATCGCTATAGGTAATCAAGATATAAATGGATATTGTGCACTTTTTGTTATTATAGAAATTAAAAATATTAAACCTACTATTTTAAATGAATTTAAATTAATAGTTGAATAAATTATAGATATTAAGATCAAACAGTCTCCTATTTTATTATTAATAAATGTTTTGATTGCTCTTTTTCATCTTTCAAAGTTATTATAATAAAAAATTAAAAAAAAAGATCTTATTCCTAATCCCTCCCAACCTATAATTATTGTTCATAAATTAAATGAAAAAACAAGTAAAAATATAGAAATAACAAAAATTTTTGTTATAAAAAAAAAAACTTTTATGTTTTTATTTATATTTATGTAAATATTTATAAATCTCAATACATTTATTACAACAATTGATACGATAAAAAAAAAGGAAGAAGAATAAATATCTATTACTAAAATAAAATTTTTATAAAGATTTAAAAATATTTCATTTAAAATAATTAATATTTGAAAATTTATTAAAAAAGTATTATTTATAATAATTAAAGACATGACTAAAAAAATTATTAAAAAAATTTTAAATAAATTAATAATAATAATTATTGAAAATATTTCTTTAAATTCACAATTTAATATTTTTATAAACTATTTCAATTACATAAATAAAATAAATGTAAAATGTTCATTTACTAAAAACAAGTTTTTTGTTTTTATTTGATTAATTTTAAAAAATTTATTTATATTTCTTATACCTATATTTTTTATCACTACAAGGTTAAACATAATTGATACTAATAAAATGTAAATTAAAATAATTATTATTTTTCTTCTATAATTAATTAAAGATAAATATATATATATTTCTGAAAAAAAAGTTATAAAAGGAGGTATAGATATATTGATAAATAAAATAAAAAAAATAATTATAAACAAAATTAAATTATTGATTAAAAAACTTTTATTAATTATCATTATTCGTGAAAATGTATATTCGTAAATTATTCCAATAATGTAAAATATTATTGAAGAACTGATAGCATGGCTAATTATTATTTGTACAAACATTTTTTCTGTAAAAAAATTATTTCTTAATAATATTATTACTATACTATTTATATGAATAATTGAGGAATAAGCGAAAATTATTTTTAAATCTATCAAAAAAATTATTCTGATTGATAAAAAAAAAATTCTTATTAAAGTTCATATAAAAAAAAAATTCATTTTTTTATTTAAATTTAATAGTATAACCCCATATCCTCCTAATTTTAATAATAAGCTTGCTAAAATTATTGAATCATAAAAATTTGCTTCTACATGCGCTTTAGGAAGTCATAAATGAAAAAACACTATAGGAATTTTAATTAAAAATCCCAAAAAAAAAATTAATAATATTGTATTTTCATTTAAAAAAAAAAATATTGTTAATATAGGAAAAGTTCTTATTCCTATAAATATAAAAATGTAAATTCTTGCTTTTAATCGTTGGTTTGAAAATCTAGAAAAAAAGATCAATGAAAAAATTATTAATGAAATTAATTCAAAATAGATATAAAAGTTAATTATTTTTTTTGTGTAAAAAAATATTAGTAATATAATTATTAATATTATGATTATCTTTTTTTTCATAAAGAAAAAATAATTATTTATTTTTTCTTTTATACTAAATAAAGTTATTTTCATCATAATTATTGTTATAAATATTATTATACAATTAATAAAATTTTCAAAGAAAATTAAATACAAAAATATAATTATAAATGTTAGAATTACATTGTTTGTAAAAAAAAATAAATATATAAATGACATATATTTTAATGTTTTTTTGTTTCTTAAATAAAATATTTTTTAAGAAAAATATTATTATGATAATTAAAAAACAAAAAAAAAATATAAATACATTATCTATTATAGACAGTGAAATTGAGAAAGATATATCTATATTTATTATACATATATAAAATATAACTAAAAAAATTATTAAATAATTTTTTTTTTTTATTATTAAATTAAATTTTATAGTACAACAAATTAAAGAAATAAAAATCATTATTCCTCCAATCATAAAAATAATTAAAAGTATTATTATTCATTTATCATTATTAAAAATAAAAAAATTTACTATAAAAGTTAATAAAAAAAATGAGAAGTTAATTACTATTCTTATTGGATTAAAGTTTATTGTTAAAAAATAAATAAATAAAATTATTTTTAAGTTAAATTTTAAAATAATTTTGCAAATTATTTTTTTTCTTAAAGTTAAAAATTTATTTTGAAAATAAATTTCATTTAAACTTTTTAGATCAAAGGTATACTCAAAATTATTAATACACCAATAAATAGTGAAATTTCAGTAAAAGGATATTCAATTAGTTTATACCCTATATTTGTCAAAATAATAAAACATGTTAAAAAGATAAAAATTAATATTTTTTTTAAAAAAAAAAATTTTGAATAATTGGATTTATTAAATATAAGAAGAATAAATAATAAGAATAAAATTAATAGACTTATGATTCCTCCAATTTTTCTTGGTACAGATCGAAGAATTGCATAAGCAAATATAAAGTATCATTCAGGTTTAATATGTAAAGGAGTATTTAGAGGGTCTGCTGGAAAAAAATTTTCTTTTGCTATTCTAAAATGAAAATCAATAAAAAAAGATAAAAAAAAACAATATAATATTATTATTAATATTAAAGAAATTAAATCTTTAAATATGAATCTTTTATTAAAATAAATTTTATCTTTTATTGAATTAAATCCTATTTGATCAGATGTCCCTTTTTCATGAAGAAAAGATAGATGAATTATTGATATTGCTAAAATTATTAAAGGCATTAAAAAATGTAAAGAAAAAAATCGGTTTAGTGTAGGATTATCAACAGAAAATCTTCCTCAAACTCAAAAAACAATTTTTTTTCCTAAAAATGGAATTGAAGAAAGAATATTTGTAATTACTGTAGCCCCTCAAAAAGATATTTGTCCTCAAGGTAAAACATACCCAATAAAAGCAGATCCTATAATTATAAATAACATTATATTTCCTGTTATTCATATTTGTTTTTTATTAAAAGATTTATTTAATAAAGATTTTATAATATGAATATATATAATAATAAAAATAATTGATGAAAAATGAGCATGGGTCATTTGTAAAATTATACCATTTTGAATAATTTTACTTAAAAAAATATAAGAATTAAATGCTAATAAAATATTATTACAGTAATGTATAGAAACAAAAATTCCTGAAATTGTTTGAATAACTATTCTTAATCCTAATAAAGAACCAAAATTTCATATTATTCTAATGTTCGAAGGAGTTGGAATAAAAAAAACGTTGTTTAAAATTTTTTTAATTAGTTTTTTTTGATAGAATATTTTTTGTGTTGCAAACAAAAAAGGGTTTCCTCTATCAGTTTAAATTTTTTTAAGTTTTTGAAACTTTTTAATTTTTTTTCAAAAAAGCAAAATGCATAAAATTTAAGATTTTATATTGTGGATATATTCACTTTTGAAAATTTTTATTTTTGAATTTTTATTAATAATTTTTATACTTATTAGAATTATATTTATTACTTTAATAGAACGAAAAGTTTTAGGAGTTTTGAATAATCGAAAAAGACCTAACTTTTTTTTTATAAACAGTTTTTTTCAATCTTTAATAGATTTTATTAAGTTACTTACAAAAAAGATTTTAAAATTGAATTTTATTTTAAAAAATTTTTGAGTTTTAATAATTTTTTTTGGTTTAATAATATTTTTTTTAATTAGATTAAATTATCCTTTTTTAAATAGAATATCATATTTTTATATAAGTTTTTTTTTTTTTTTTATAATTTATTCTTTAATAGCTTTTTTTTTTTTGCTTTTAAGTTATAGTTCAAATAGATTTTTTTCAATCTTATCAATATTTCGAGTTTTAATTCAGATTATTAGATACGAAGTTGGTTTAATATTCTTGTTTTTTTTTCCTTTAATTTTAATAAATATTTTTAATTTTTATTTTTATTTTTTTTCTTTAAGTATAATCATATTTTTTTCTTTTATTTATGTTTATCTTTTAATTTTAGTTGCTTTAAGTGAAATAAATCGTTTACCGTTTGACTTTCTTGAAAGTGAAACTGAATTAGTTTCTGGTTTTAATATTGAGTATATGTCTTCTTTATTTAGATTCATTTTTTTGATTGAATATGGTTTTTTTTTATATATGATAATATTAATTAATTTTTTTTTTTTTTTAAATGATTTTTTTGTGTTAATACTGATTTTTTTTGTTATTTGAACTCGTTCATTTTTTCCACGATTTCGATATGACAAAATATTATATTTTTTCTGAAAAGAAGTTGATGTTTTAATTATATATCTTTACATTTTTATTTTATTATTTTAAGTTTGTAAATAAATTTTGTAAATTTATTTTTTTAAAACTTATTTTCTTATTCTTTTCAATTGGAAATTGAATATACGGGGGGTATTTAGAAAATTTAGAAACATATTCTTATATTTCTACTATGTTTCAACTTATTTCATTTTAAAAATGAAAGTGATGGGCAATATGTACATAAAATAATTATTTCATAAATATATTAAAATACTTCATTTATTACTATTAAATTCTTAAATTAAATATTTTTTTTTTGTGTCTAAATTAAACTTAAATTTTAATTATATCTTGACCTGTAATTTTTTAAAATTATTTTTTAATTAAAATTTATATTTTATTTTTACGGAGATAAATAAATTGAAAATTTCAAGTTTTTTTTAATGTGTATTTTCTATAAATAATCAAGACCCTTTAACTATAATATTTTACCGCCAAATATTTCTAGTTTAATTTTATAAATTTAATACTTAAAAATTTTTTTACTTGGGTATCTAATCCAATTAATTTAATTTTTAATTTTTTACTTTAAAAACTATATATATTTTTTTAGTTTTACTTTAAAAATTTTTTTTTGTTTCCTTTTAGTTTAAATTTTAAACTTAATTTAAATTAATCGTATAACCGCATTTTGCTGGCACGCTATAAAAAAATATTTTATTAATTCATTTAATTAATTAATTTTTTTTATTATATTTTTTTTTTGTTTATATATAATTTAAATTTTTTAAATTAATATTTTAAATTTTTGACTTTAAAAAATTTATTGTAAATAAATTTTAATTGTCAATTTTTATTTTATGACAAATATAAATTCTTTATGAATACAGAATTTCAATAATATAATAATAAAAAATATAGACATTTTTAATTCTTCTATCACTAATTTAATTGTTTTTTTGAGAATTTTTTTGAGAATTTTAATTTTTTTTTCTATAATAAATAAGAATTCTATGTCTTTTTCAAATGAAAGAAATGAGTTAGAATTATTTTGAACAATTATTCCTTCATTTATTATTTTAATTATTTCTTTACCTTCCATATTTCTATTATATTGTTATGAAGAAAATAAGTTTTCTTTTTTGGATATTAAAATTATAGGTAATCAATGATATTGAACATATGAATATCCTAGAATAAATTTAAGTGAAAGATATATTAAAGGAAGTTTATTTTTACGTTGCATTAATACTAGTAACTCTTTAATTATTCCTAGAAATAAATTTATTCGTCTTTTATTGTCTTCAAATGATGTTTTACATTCTTGAACTATCCCTAGTTTAATAAGAAAAATAGATGCTGTACCTGGACGATTAAATATAATATTTTTTAATTGTAATAAAAGAATTTTGTTAAAAGGTCAATGTTCAGACATTTGTGGTATTAATCACAGTTTTATACCTATTAGAGTTTTATCTTTAAATTTTAATAAAATTTAATTTTTCATCAAATGGCTGAGTTAAGCATCAACTTCTTAAGTTGAATACAGAATTTTTTCTTTTGATGAATATATCAAATTTCCCCAATAAATTGAATTATTATTTTATTTTTAGTTTTTTTTTTAATTAGATATTTATACACATTAATAAACTCTTTTGAAAAAAAAAGCTTTTATTTTAATTTAATTAAAAAAATTTATGTTAAATAATCTTTTTTCTTCTTTTGATGTTAAAAACTTTTTTTTTCTCTCTTTTTTATTATTAAATATTTATATATTTTTTTTTTTTTTTTTAAAGGTTAAAATAAATATTTTTTTTATTTTTATAAAGATACTTTTTTCTTTTATAGAGAAAAATATTTCTTATTATTTAATATTTAAGTTAATCTTTTTTTTTATTTTTTTTTTAAATTTTATTAGATTAAATTTTTATAGATTTAGACTTACTAGACAAATTAGTTTAAATATTTTTTTAATTTTTTCTTTATGAATACCAATTTTAGTTTTGAATCTAACAAAGTTAAAAAATTCTTTTTTAGTTCATTTATTACCAATATCAACAAATTTATTTTTAATTCCTATAATAGTTTTAATTGAGTTAATAAGATTTTTTATTCGTCCTTTAACTTTATTTTTACGTTTATCTATTAATATAATTGCAGGGCATGTTTTAGTTACTTTAATTAGTTCAGTAATTTTATTTCAAAACACTTTTTTTTTTTTTTTAATATATATATATATATCAATAAAGTTTTTAGTTAGTTTTATTCAAGCCTATATTGTTGTAACTTTATTAAGTTTATATATTGAAGAAATTTATGACATTAAATAATTTATCAATAATCAAATTAAGTCCTGGCCCTATTTTTTTTACTTTAATAATTTTTTTTTTATTCAATAGAATAAATAATTTTTTCTGAAATTTAATGAGATGAATATTTTTTTTTTTTTCTTCTTTTTTTTTTATATATTTTTTGTTGATAAATTTTTTTTTTTTATTAAAAAATGAAAACTTTTTTTTTGGTTCTTTCATAAAAAAAAAAGTAAATATTTTAACTAACGGATTTACATTATTTATTGTTTCTGAATTAATAGTTTTTATTTCTTTATTTTGAGGTTATATTCATAATGCTTATAGCCCAAATATATTTATAGGAAATTTTTGACCCCCTAAAGGTGTTCTTCCTGCAAACCCTACTAGAATAATTATTTTTGGTACTTCAATTTTATTAAGTTCAAGTTTAGTTATTATAATTAGACATAGTAGACTTTTAAATAAAAATTTTAAACAAAAATCATTGATATATTTATTTTTTTGTATAGTTATAGGGATTTTATTTATTGATATACAAATTTTAGAGATAAGAAATTATTTTATAAAATTAAATTTTAATTTTAATGATAGAATTTTTAGATCTTCTTTTTTGTTTACTACTTCTTTACACGCTTCTCATGTAGTTTTTGGATTGATTGGTTTATTATTAACTTTTTTCTTTTTAATTTTTAATAATAATAGATTATTTTTTTTTTTAAATTATGAATTTAGAATTTGATATTGACACTTTGTTGATTATATTTGGATTGGAGTATTTACTTTATTTTATTATTTTAATAATTAAACTCTTTAAAATAATTACATTGAAGATGTAATTTTAATTGGGGTACAGATTTAATTTATATTAATTTGGATTTAGTATTTTTTATCTGAATATTAATTTATATTTTTATAATATTTTTTTTTATTTTGTGTTTTTTAAATAATATGTTTTTGTTATTAATTGTTTTAGATATTTTAATAATTTTTTTATCTTTAATTATTTATATAAATTCATTTAATTTTTTTTTTTTATTCATAATTTTTTTAAGTGTTTTTAGTACATTAATTGGCATAATTATAATTTTTTCTATTTCTCGCTTAAAGTCAAGTCTTAAAGCAAATTTTTATAAAAATTAATTTTTTTATTGATTTATATTTTTTGATTCGAAATCAAAATTTTTATTTATCAAAATATAATTTATATTTAAGATTTTCCTTTCGTACTATTCTTAAATTAATTCTTTTTAGATAAGATCCAATCTGGTTTTCACCGATTTGAACTCAGTTCAAGTTATATTTTTATAGTCGAACAGACTAACTAAAAAAATTTATTGCAATTTTTAGCTTTAAAAAACCAACATCGAGGTAATAATATATTAATAAATAAGTTCTTTAATTAATTTTTATCCTGTTAACCCTAGAGTATCTTTTTATTTATTCTTATAAAAAGTTCTTTACAAAAAAATATTAAAATATTAAAATTAATTTTTCTCCCAAAAAACTTTTTTTAAAAGAAAGATTCTTAGGGTCTTTCCGTCTAAAAAAATATATTAATATTTTCATTAATATTAAAATTTTAATATAAAAATAGAATATTTTATTAAAGTTTTTTTTTATCCTTTCATTCAAGTTTCTAATTAAGAAACAAATGATTATGCTACCTTAGCGATAAATCGGCTATTTATTATATTCATTGAGCAGAATTTATAATAAAATTTTATTAATGATATTTTGTTAAAAATTAAAAAACTTAATTTAAAAAAATATTATTTTTTATTTATTTAAATTTTTAATTTTAAATAATTTTTTTTTATTTTTTTCTACTAATAAAATTATTTTAAAAAGAAATAAATTTATTATTTTTATTAAAACTTAAAAAATTAAATTTTATTTTTTAACAAAAAAATAATTTGAATTTTCTTTTAAAAAATTTTATTAAAAGTTTTTATATTTTAGCTTTTCTAAAATTTTTATTTTAAATAACTAGTTATATTATTTCATTTATATAACATAAATAAAAATTATTATTTCTATACTTATAAGATTTTTATTTTAATAATTTTCGAGAAAATTCTAATAAATTATATTTATTAATAAATTTTTCCTTATACAAAAGGTATAAAATTTATAAAAAAAAATTATTTATTTAAAATATTAAATTAAAAAAATAATTTTAAAATTATAATTAATTTATTCTGTTTTGAAAGATTTTCATTCTTTCAAAAATAAAATTACAGAATTTTCATTTTAATCTTTAAGTTCTAAACTTAATATATTTAATACTCCAATGAAAAGATAATATGAATTAAATTGTCAATTTATTTTTTCTTTTTAGTTTATCTTAAATTTAAAAGGAAAATATTTTTCTACTTTTTGTTAACAACAAAATACTAATAAGCTTCTTTTAATTTATTTAATAAATCAATTTAATCTTATAGAGAATCATTCATATAATATTATTAAAGCTATTGAAAAAATAAATGTATTTAAAATAATTAAAAATCTCATTTCGTAAAAAACTATTAATCTTAAGAAAAAAATTTCTATATCTAAAATAATAAAAAGAATTAAGTAAATAAATATATTTATTGAAAAAAAAAATCGAGAAAAAGTTATATTTATAAATCCACATTCATATATAGATGAAAAATTATAGTTTATTATATTTTCATTTTTATAAAATAAAAAATATAAAATTAGTATAATATTAATCATAAATAAAATTATAAATAAAAATTTTATTATAAAATATTAAAATTAATTCTTGAGATTAATTAATTTAATTTATTTTATTTATTTATAAAGATTATGTTGTAATCTATTATTGTATGACTATTAATTGGAGGAAAAAATAAAAATTCTGCATTATTCATATTACTTTCAAATATAAAAACAATTTTATTTACCAAAAATCTTTCTATAAAAATATATAGTATTAAAATAATAGAAAAAAAAGTTATTAATGATCCTATAGATGAAATAAAATTCCATATATACATAGAATCTAAAAAATCAGAGTATCGTCGAGGTATACCTATCAATCCAAGAAAATGTTGTGGGAAAAAAGTTGAATTTACTCCAATTATTCTTGATCAAAAATGAATTTTTAATATATTATTATTAAAATATATATTATATATTAATGGGATTCATATAAATAAACCTCTAAAAATAGCAAATACGGCTCCTATTGATAATACGTAATGAAAGTGAGCTACAATGTAATATGAGTCATGTAAATTAATATCTAAACATGAGTTTGAAGCCACAATTCCTGTAAATCCTCCAATGGAAAATATAATTAAAAATCCTATTGCTCAGTATATAGAAATGTTAAAATTAATATGTGAGTTTATAATAGTAGTAAATCAACTAAAAATTTTAATTCCAGTAGGAATAGCAATAATTATTGTAGCAGCTGTAAAATAAGCTCGAGTATCAACATCTATACCTACTGTAAATATATGGTGAGCTCAAACAATAAATCCTAATAAACCAATTGATATTATAGCAAATATTATTCCAATTTTACCAAAAACTTCTTTTTTTCCTAAATTATAACTAATAATATGTGAAATTATTCCAAAACCTGGTAAAATCAAAATATAAACTTCTGGGTGCCCAAAAAATCAAAATAGATGTTGATATAAAATTGGGTCTCCTCCTCCTCTTGGGTCAAAAAAAGATGTATTAAAATTTCGATCTATTAAAATTATTGTAATTGCTCCTGCTAATACTGGTAATGCTAATAAAAGTAGAAAAGTAGTAATTAAAATTGATAAAGAAAATAAAGTTAAATTTCTTAAAAAATAGTTTTTATTTTTTATTAATAAAATAGTTGAAATAAAATTAATAGAGCTAGCAATTGAAGAAATTCCTGCGATATGTAAAGAAAAAATCATCATTTCAATAGAAGAAGATATAAAATATTGAATTGAAGTTAAAGGAGGATATATTGTTCAACCTACCCCATTTAAAACACTTTTTATAGATGATGAAATTATTAATATTAAAGATGGGATCAACAATCAAAATCTTATATTATTTATACGTGGAAAACATAAATCTACAGTATTAATTATTAAAGGAACTAATCAATTTCCAAATCCTCCAATTATAGAGGGTATAACTATAAAAAAAATTATAATTATAGCATGTGTTGTTACTATTGAATTATAAATGAAATCATTTTGAATTAAAGACCCTGGAGTTATTAATTCTAATCGAATAATAATTCTTATTGAGGTTCCTATTAGTCCCGAAAATAATCTAAATAAAAAATACATAGTTCCAATATTTTTATGGTTTGTTGATATTACTCATTTTAT